CCAGCAACTCAACGGCCCCTCCGCGTAGTTCTTCTGAATTTCGAATAGTATTCAAAATTCTATTTTTTCGATTATCTAATAAATCACTTAATGAAAGTAGATTCTTTTTCCATTCATTGCAAAACTTCCATGATCTCTTCCCGAACCAAACACGAATCTTTCGATTCATTTGGCTCTCATGCTCAACTATTTATGGTAAATTTCCATATCTTTTTTGACTGAAATGAGCCTATCCTCTTTTCTCCTCTCTTCTATATTCATAATTCATATTCCAAAAAAAATATTGAAACAAATCACTAATCCAAGACCAGAATATTCGGAGGACTCTTCTGACCAAACAAGTAATTATCAGTAATGTTGTTTCTTTTTTTCTTCAAATCCACAGAATTTACTTTATGCATAGGTTATCGATTCGGCATTGGATAAGAATGGTTGAAATAAATACCCATTTTCCTAAAAAGGGGTTCAAATCATGTTTTCGTTTTCGACATGAGTGTTCTATACCGAAAACAGTTTCCAACTATTCATTTTAAACCCATTTATTTATGTATTAACATAGTAGTAGAAAGAGTACCTTGCTGCGTCTGGACTTCAAACAGTTTAGCTTTAGCTTTAACCATACCATGTTAATGGTCCTACCTTATTGGTTGATAGAGAATCAAATTTACCAATAAATCACGAAATGCTATGGTTCTTAAAGATGATTTTTGAATTTATTTAGAAGTAATTCGCGGGATCATGCACCTTTTTTTCTTTACTAGTTGCTAGGTAAAACGAAAAAAAGTACAACTGGTTCAATCCAGCCTATTCGTGAAATAAACAACTCGCACACACTCCCTTTCCAAAAAAAATCAATACACCAAGGACTACACTTAGATTTATTGGATTTGTTGCTAAAATATCGGTATTAAGTCCGAAACTCCCAGCAGACGGCCAGTGACCCAAAGAAACGAAAGAATCGGTTACATTTTTCATAGGATCTCCTCTTCTCTTATAGACAGAGTCATTATTCTTTTTATTTGTTATTATTTATTTGTTATTATTTTTTTTTTTAATTGGAAATTTATAATAAAAGAAAGACTTTTTGATTGGAATTCGGTACCAGGTCTTGTGTAAATTATGAAATATATCCTTTGTTTTTGTTGCAACACTTCCTTAAAAAACTTAAAAAAGTTTCGATTGAACTAAGAGGGTGGAAGGAAGAAAGCGAGTCGGTATACTAATTCCTCATCCTCAGATCAATCCTTCCCGTGGGTTATTGTCCCAATAGAATCCCAATATAATAAAAAATAATACAATAAAAAATACAATAAAAAAAAAAAATGATAGGAGTCAAATCTTGATATAATTTGAAAAAGAAAGCAGCAAATCCAAGGTAATAAAAAAATATGTATTTTTTTTAGGATTAAACAAAAGGATTCGCAAATAAAAGTGCTAATGCTACAACCAGGCCATAAATTGTTAAAGCTTCCATAAAAGCCAGACTAAGCAATAAAGTACCTCGTATTTTTCCCTCCGCCTCGGGTTGTCTCGCGATACCTTCTACAGCTTGGCCCGCGGCAGTACCTTGACCAACCCCAGGTCCAATAGAAGCAAGCCCAACGGCTAACCCAGCAGCAATAACGGAAGCGGCAGAAATCAATGGATTCATGATAAGTTCCTCGCACCAAAATAAAAAAAAGAAATGGTTAATGATACAATCAACCAATAAATTATGATTTAATTATTCTATTCCATTGATAAGATTTTCAATCAGTCGAAGCAAAATAATTAAGAACGCCGAATTAAAATAATAGTATTAGTGAATCATCAAAATTACTTTGATATCTATTTTTTACTTACTATTTACAAAGTTTTTGTCAATTCATACAATTTTTTGTTTTGAAGCATTCTTTGAATTCGAACTCTTCTTTTTTTTTTTTCTTGATTGCATTTTTTTATTCAATATTCAATTCACAGTTACAAACGAGAAGAAGAAGAAAGGACTCTTATTTTATTGGAATTCCTATCTAAATTCCCATTACCATTAGTAGTAGGGCGGATTAAATTATATCTTTTAGCTCATATATAACTAGTTAATACCTAATATTACATATACATGTCTTTCTGCCATAACGTAAACCAACTGTTCGTATCTTAAATGCAATCAGATTCAAAAATTCAAATTATTTTTTGAAACATCCACAAAGTAAAGTAGGCTTATATCCATTATATATATATTCTATACACCTAGTTTGATCCCACTCTCCTGAATAACCCCCCTTTTTTTCTGAATCTCATTTTTTATAAACTCTTCTCTTCCTTTTATTTATCGTTTTCCCACACGGATCCAATCAATCTAAATGGACAAATTCATTAGTCTGAATCATTGCATAGAAATATAAGTCTTTGGTTGATCTAAGTTCATGTAATTTATTATTTATTAATATTTTCTTTTGTTTTGTTCTTTTGTTTTGGTCAATCGTTGAATTGAATAAAAAAAACGACTGAAATTAGAAATTAAATGGGCATTACTCTATAAAACCTTTTTTAATCACACATCATAAAAAATTAAAAAATAAAGAATTCCTAGGTAAATTATGGTTACTAAGATTGGAATTGAATGAACGAAACAATCAACAATGACAATATAAAGAAAATTTTCATTGGAAGTAGGTATAAAAGGACCAAACGAATTTTAGGAAAAAGATCTTTTAGATCTCTTTCCCTTTTTTTTTTTTACAATTCGCCAATATCGTAAGCTGTTTTACTATTCCTCTAGATTGTATAGACTTTTTTGTCTATTTGTGTATATTTATGTTTACTAAGTAGATTCTCTTGAGCAAGGCCGGGATTGCCTTGCACTAAGCTTAAGCTAAAAAAAACTATTTCGAAAATTAGTCAATGATGCCCCTCCATGGATTCGCCTATATAAGCCGCAGCTAAAGTTGCAAAAATAAGAGCTTGAATCCCGCTTGTAAATAATCCAAGGAACATGACAGGTATAGGAACTAATGAAGGTACTAAAGAAACAAGAACAACAACTACTAATTCGTCTGCTAATATATTTCCAAAAAGTCGAAAGCTAAGTGATAAAGGTTTTGTGAAATCTTCTAAAATGTTAATGGGTAAAAGGATTGGAGTCGGTTGAATGTATTTACCAAAATAACTTAATCCTTTTTTGCTAAGGCCCGCATAAAAATATGCTACTGATGTAAGTAAAGCTAAAGCAACAGTAGTATTTATATCATTCGTAGGTGCGGCTAACTCCCCCTGAGGCAACTGTATAATTTTCCAAGGTAAAAGTGCACCTGACCAATTAGAAACAAAAATAAAAAGAAACATAGTTCCAATAAAGGGAACCCATGGACCATATTCTTCTCCAATCTGAGTTTTGCTTACGTCTCGGATGAATTCAAGGACATATTCGAAGAAATTCTGACCGGCAGTCGGAATGGTTTGTGGATTCCGAACAGCTACAATAGATGAACCTAATAAGATAGCAATTACAACCCAAGAAGTAATAAGGACTTGGGCATGGACTTGGAAACCCCCTATTTTCCAATAGAGATGCTGGCCTACTTCCACACCGGATATATCATATAACCCTTTTAGCGTGTTGATGGAACATGATAGAACATTCATATTACCCCCTAAAAGAAAGAAAACTTGAAAAGGAATTATCTTGATTCAACCATCTTTTTTTCGAATTCACTGTTTGAATTCTATATTTTTGATACCAATTAATGACATACTATCTCCGGTTATTTTTATCTCTTTTATTCAGGAATAGTAACCGATTCCATAAATCTATGGAGTTTAAAAAAGAATTTATTTATCTTATTATTAATCAGAGATTTCGTATATAGCTAGAACGACCCTCACAAATTGCGACTACTAATTTGTTAAGAATTAATCGGATTGAAGCTATAGCGTCATCATTCGCTGGAATCGAAATATCTGCGAGATCGGGGTCACAGTTTGTATCAATTAAACAAATCGTTGGAATTCCCAAAGTGATACATTCTCTAAGAGCCGTATATTCTTCTTGCTGATTAACGATTATTACAATATCGGGTAACCCTGTCATATATTTAATCCCACCCAGATATGTTTGCAAGTGAGATAACTGTCTCTTCAATCGAACTGCATCCCCCTTCGTAAGGCAGTTGAGTCTCCCTGTCTTTTGTTCCATTCGTAAGTCCCTGAACTTTTGAAGTCTCATTTCCGTAGTGGACCAATTCGTTAAAATACCGCCGAGCCATTTTTTATTAACGTAATGACACCGAGATCTTATCGCAGCCCGCATTACTAAATCAGCTGCTTTTTTTTTGGTACCAACAATTAAGAATTGCTTTGTCCTACTTGCTGCATCAAAAACTAAATCACAAGCTTCTGATAAAAAACGAGCAGTTCTAGTAAGATTTGTAATATGAATACCTTTACGCTTTGCAGAAATATAAGGTCCCATTCTCGGATTCCATTTTCTAGTACCATGACCAAAATGAACTCCTGCTTCCAGCATCTCTTCCAAATTAATGTTCCAATATCTTCTTATCATTTCTCCACACACTTCCTCTCTCTTTTTCTTTTTCTCTTTTTTCAATGAAAAAAAAAAGAGAGACAAGGTACCCTGAAATAAATAATTGTTCCGATGGAACCTTCTCTTTTCCCGGAAATTGGACGTTGATACATAATCCAAGCGATTAATTTCTTTCTATTCCTTATTAATTATCTTTATTTCTTTATTATTTTGATTAGTCTTTATTACTATTAACTATTAACAAATCTAACAAATCGCGTGTAAAAAAAAAATCACAGGACCACCGATAGTTAGATAGTTAAAAGAATAAATCCGCTTTTAGGAATCATTAAATCCTAGAAATGATTGTTTTGATGTATCATAGAAATTTTTTGAACTGCAAGAATCAAATAATTCTTTGTGGTGGAACAAAATATCTCTCATTTTCTCCTTGAATAAACTCTTCTTTTTGGTTTTCATTTTCAAAGGAATGTTCTTATGTTGCCTTGAGCAGTACATGAATCCTTTGAATCCGGTCCCAACGGGTATCATACCACCTAGAACAACGTTTTCTTTCAGGCCTTTCAACCAATCAATACGACCGCGGAGAGCCGCTTTTGCTAAAACGCGAGCAGTTTCTTGAAAACTCGCCTCCGATATGAAACTTTGAGTATTCAGAGAAGCTCTCGTTATTCCTAATAATATGACTCGGTAACAGATCGCTTCTTCCAAAGCGCGTCCCGTTCGTTCCGCTCGAAACAATCCAATAAGTTCTCCAGGCGAAAAAACATTAGACATTCCATCTTCTGAAACCAACACTTTTGATGTTATTTGACGTACAATAATTTCTATATGTCTATTATGGATCTGCACCCCCTGGGATCGATAAACCTTTTGGATCTTATTAACCAAAGAGATACGACTTTGTACTATAGTTAGCTCAGCACCAATAAAGAATCCCCAAGGAATTCCAAGAAGTCTAGTTATACACTCGTTCCAACCCTCAACTCTCTTTTCTAAGTTTATCGATATTGAATCAATTGAACGCACTTCTAACACTTGTTCCACTTTTGGAAGACCCTGCGTTATATCACCAGATCTTGATTTTTCATATATAAATGTAACTAATGTATCTCCTTCGTAAAGGATTTCTCCATAATGGCCATGAACAGTCGCTCCCGGAGTGGCCAGATAAGGCTTAGCTGATCTTATTACTAGAGAATCAACGTGAACAATTATAACTTGACCCGATTTTAGGTAGGGTCTATTTTTGGCCATACATACATTTTCACAAATAAACTGTCCCAGGCTAATTATTGTGAATATTTCTTCACAATAATTATGATGGAGAAAATACCAATTCAAATTGAATGGATTCAAAACGTTGTTACCACATGGATTGGGATTAACAATTTTCCCGTTTTCGTCCATTAAATAATATTGAATTATTTGAAAAATCTGTTTTAAATTGTCAAGTGTCAAATATTTAATTACCGAGATCCGATTATGAGTTATTAAATAGTAAAATGAAAAAAAATTATCAATTTGAAGGGCTGTTCCTAAGGGGCTCAACGAATTCCTAATTGGAATTATAGGATCTCTTTTAATCGATTCTTTTATTATATTGTGATATTTTACATCGTTGAATGGATCCATTCGAAAACAACTAGATGATGACAAAATTATCAAAGATCGACATTCCTTATTTCTATTCAACAACGTACTAATAGTTCCTTGATTTTGTTTAAGTGATTGTTGAATTCTTGCCTTGGAATAAATGGAATAAAATGGATTAATATTGGTGCGATCGGATCCATTATCAGAGATCAATCCCGAACCTAGTGGATCATTCCTTTTTCTGCTGATATATGAAATATGGGATTTCGCTAAGTGGATTCTTAAGAAATCACGTATCATACCATTTGTACTTACTTCAACAAAAGAAGCGTGAGCCTCTTTAACCGAAGAACTTTTTTTGTCTTGGTCCCAATTCAACACTAAACAAGTACGAACTAATTGAATACTTGTGTCAGAAATTCCCCGAATTTGTTTACCAGTTCCACAAAGAATATAATTGACAACTCGAAGTTTCAGAGTATCTTTTTCCTGCAATAGATCCTGTGGGAAAAGTGTTTCTAAATTTATACCGTCCGCTATCTCATATATGATTACTGGTCGAACCAAAACAAAAAACTTTTTCTTATTAAGTGTGATCCGTTGGGCATAGATCCAATTTTTCAATTTTTTTGATTTCTTAGAATTGGTTTGTACCGTTCCTGGTGATATCAAGATACCGCTATGTCGGGACATCTTATCTGTCTCGCCCGGAAAATAGATATCTCCAGAAAAAATTTTAAGTTCAATTTTTTTTTTTGTTCTCTCCACCCGGACCCATCCACCTACTCGACTTCTTGTATTTAAAGTTATTTGTGTATCTACTCCAATGATACTATTGTTCCGTACCATTAAGGATAAGGAAGAAGATTCGGAGAAAATATACATTTCCTCGGGAATTAAAAAAAAGCGATCCACTTTCATTTGGTATTTTGGCTTAAATTCTTTGACTCCTCGATACTCAATCAAATCTTCTTTTTTGACGATTGAATGCACCCCCATGGCACCATATCCATATTTAGTAATTCCTAAACTCTTTCTGCGGTATTGGGGATCGTCGAAATAAGCAAAAATACTATTTCTACGTAAAATACCGATAGGTATTTCAATCGAAATATCGGAGCAGGGCATTAGTTCTTTCTCTCGTTCTTGAATCGATTGGACTGGGATGATGAATCTATTTCTTCGCCTCTTTGCCAATAAATCAGAATTCTCGTGGGGAATGGTAGGATATATGAGATTACAATGACTAGTACATATGATTCGATTAAGTTCTGGATAATCAGGAATCCCATTTTCTTTTTTACCCGAAGGATCTGACCTAAAAAATTTGTGTTTAACTTGATCATTATTTAATGAAGGGCTAGAAATATATTTTCTTTCAA